TCATATTTTTCATATAGAAATCTCTGATCAACGATAGAACAAGATCCATTTTGCATCATATCTAACTGATTCCTTGGTTCGGACCGAAGAAGTAATGTCACTCGATTATTATCAAACTGACTGCAATATTTTTCTGTCCGTGAGGATTCCGCCAGAGCCAGAGCGCCTTCTACTTCTAATAGTAATAATAGTAATAGGCCATGAACTAGATCAGAATCATTCTCAACGAATCCATAAGAAGTGATCCAATTTTTTTCATCGTATCTGGATGAAGACCAAAGATCTTGAGCGACCGATCCGGCAGAACAACTCAAAAGATAAAGAAGTATCGTGAATTTCTTCATGCTCGTTCCAAGTTCGAAGTACCATTTGTACAAATAAGAATCCCCTCCCTTACATGATTTCTTCTTCATATAGATAGATATAGGATCTATGGGGCAATTACTTAGAAGTACATTTTGTGTAACAGCCCTTCCTATCTGATAGAAAAGGATCCCATGATCCTGAACCGATCTTATCTGGGATCGAAAATCCCAAGTTTTTCTATGAAGAGCTGATCTAATTGTATTAGTTTCTAGAATGGATTTCTTCTGTGTAATACTAATTGATAGGGCCTCATTGATAAGTGCTACAAGATCTCGCGCATTGGAACCCATGGTTATGGACCCGAATCCGTTAGTATGGAACATCTTCTTTTCCAAGTGAAATCCCCTAGTATATGAAAGAATGAAAAAGTGCTTTCGTTGTTGTGGAAGAAGAAGCCTTCGTATCTTAATGCATGTATTTAATTTATTCGGAGCTATTAGAGTGGGATCCACTTTTTGGGGAATATGAGTCGAAGCAATAACAAGAATCTTTCCAGTGGAACATCTTTCACAATCCCTGGAGAGATAGTTCTCTAATAGACCGAGGGATAAGTAATTCGACTCATTCACATGCAGATCATGAATGTTTGGAATCCATATTATGCAAGGAGACATTGCTTTTGCTAATTCGAATTGAAGGGTGATATCAAATGGGTCTATTTTCGGCGTCATATACATAGTTAGCACATTCGTCATAATTAGCAGCTCCATATCAATAGCAAGATCAAGGTCATCATCAATATCGTCACTATCATCAATATCGATATCATCAATAAGATAACCTTTAGGCTTGTCATCCAGGAACTTGTTCGGAAATACCGTAATGAAAGGAACATAGGAGTTTGTCGCTAGGTATTTGACCAAACAGGATCGTCCAGTTCCTATAGAACCTATCACTAAAATACCTCTAGAAGGGGATAGGGCTAAGCGGAGCGAAAAGGGTTTTCCATGAGGAGATGGGGAATGAAAACTATTAGCCCCACACGAGGTTTGTGAATAAGTGATTGTCTGATAATGAGCAAGGAATATCCGTCTTTCTGCTAAACAGGATCTATTGAACTCATAATTCATTAGATCCTTTTGATGAATGTCAACTAAGTATCGTAAGGAAATTGATCCCGGTTGTTCAATCATTTGATAACCAGAGTCATTCTTTGATAAATGATCACTATGAGTCAGACTCAATAGAATTTGATCAATCCTTTTTTCTGTCGTTAAGGTGGAGAACTGAACCAAGAATTCTCTTTCTTCATCATCAATCGAATCACTGTTCGCTACCCAGAATTCTATTTTCTCATCAATCCAATCATCGTTCACGTTTTTTCTTTTTCTTATCAATGAATAGATCTCTTTACTTGTACGACTTAGATGTCTCGTATTTCTCGAAAAAATGATTCGATTGATGGGATTTGGTATGATACTTACAAGATCGATGAGATTGATCTTCCAATATTTCTTCTTAGAACGTAGTGATTTGACCCCATAAGTGGGACCACCACCCAATAGCATGTTGCCACCAGAAGCAGAACCCCGTATTTCTTCCAGAGAATCTCCTAATTGTTCCAGAACAACTAGAAAGAGATTCTTTAACCAGAAAGTATTCAGTTCAGATGTAGGATACCTATCCAGAAGTTTTCGAAATTCCATCATGTATGATGGAATCATCAAAGATTTGATCTTTTCTAACTCTGTCTGTAACTCACTAGAGGCTCGGGAAACAAAGATAAGATGTATACGAACGAGATATCCAGCAGCAAGAAGAAGGAAAAAGATGGAATAGAGGAACTCCCGAGCATTTGTTGATCTCAGATGTGCCCATATCAATGGAACGGGTGACTCATTATTTCGATGAATCATTTCTTCGGACAGAAGAAGATTCTGTAAACATTGACTCGAAATCTCACTTATCAGAGTCCATTGTGGAAGAATCTTCTGAGGAATTGCCCGTGATCTATCTGATCCATACATCATATCATGAAAAATGGATACAAATTTTTGACTACTACTCAGTATCGGCAATGGGTCTGAAAGAGTATCTAAAAGGGTGAAATTGAGATATTTGCACCCTGTCGAAGTAAGGAACCATGGCATATATGTTTGGAACAGATTCCTTTTTGAGAGATTTGAAAAAGCAC